CCGGGCACCAGACCGAGAAGTGCTCGCAAATAGAGAAGAGAGCTCGAATCGCGTTGTTGCAAGAATGAATCTTCTTTATTTTTAACCACCTTCTCTGAACGTTGGTAATGACTAAACAGCCTTTGACCACTAAATAAGGCACCTGACGATAAGTGATTCTATTGATTTCACGCACCAAGCATTTTATGGAGGAGGCATTGGAAGAGACATAGTAAAGTTCGTCTGATTACTATCACCTAAAGGCACCCACTCGGTCTAGTCATTTTAGTTTATTTCACCCCCTTTTTTCTTCGGCTTCCCTTGCCGTAGCACTGCTTCCATCCCCGGTGGAAGTCCGAATGGAGATCCGATACCCCCCACAGGGCCAGTGGCAACTTTTCGGGCCAATCTCGATATGTGTCTGTCATCTTCCGCAGGATCTGACCTATGTTTTTATGCCTCCACTGTTCTATTGGTCTGAGGCCTGTACGGCGAGGGTTTGTGCTGTTGTATCTGATACCGGCTGCTCAACTTATTTTTTGAGGTGAGATCCCAGATCTGAAATTAGCTCGTGCGGTACTCCATATCTGCAGATTATGTTTTCTTTAATGATCTTGGCCTATTTCAGTCTTTGATAAGATGCCGCTCCTGGTAAAGTAATCAATTGTGCCACTAAGATGTATTCGTGTCCATTTGATGCTTTGGGTGTCACCTTTCCGATGATGTCAATTCCCCATGTGCAAAATGGCCATGGAGAGGTAAGATTGTGAAGTAACGCCTGAGGCACATGAATAAAGTTTGCATGAATCTGACACTTGTGGGACTTTTTCACGTACTGATGGCAATCGTTCTCCTCTTTTCATTGCCCTATTGAGTAAGGGTCGGTGTTTGCAAAAATGTCGAGCCAGTAGTGACAATGGGGGAGCTGGACACTAGTTGTGCTAGTGGAATGACCGTCAGCCCGAACCGTTTTGCGGTTCTAGAGGACCCTGAACAATAAGAGGCAAAGATGCCAGATCTGGACACTTCAGAACAGGAAGAGATTGCTCAGGATGAGTGTCTGGGTAACAAAGCGTGTAGTCAAGGTAATTTTATTTCGAAGAGCCCATAGAAGCTGGAAGAGAGTAAGCTTAGTGCCGAAAGGAACAAGCAACTCCTGAGCTACTAAAACAAGAACTCTTTCACTCGGGCGACTTTTCTTATCGGGCAAGTTGCCACCCGTTTGTTCAATACCCTAACTCTAGTAAGTAGCTTAATCTGTCGAGAAGAACGCGGATCGGACATGTAACCAGTCTTCTCCGCTTGAGAGGGAAAGACGGCTGCTCTGTGAACAACCCCTAGTTGCTGGTCCTGCTCCAGCTGCTGTCTGAACTGCCACCTCTGCTCCAATACATAAGCTCCAGCTGAAGTGTAGCAGCTCCGTCCCATTCATCACTGCTTTCTGTTAAAAAGAAAAGAGCTGCTCCTCTCCGATCTAAGTCCTCTCTCTAGTCAGAAATAGCGTAAATTAATCAGGATGGATCGACAGGCTTTCCAAACCAAACCTACTGGTCTCTTCCTGCATTGCTGCCTGGCCCATCACCTTGATATGATGCACACTCGGTAAGGTCTTACCATCCCCCCTTCAATATCCATATTCTGGGAACCTCCCCGGATCGCCAGCTAAGGCCTTCTACCGCAGCGGACCCACAGGCCAATGCCAATCTCTCAGGGGAGGTTCTCTTTCATCCGTCTTTCCGCATCTCCATCTACTAAAAGTAGGGGTGGTTGCCATAGATAGATTGGGTCATTCGTAACCAGAGCAATAACCGATGCTACTGCGCGGCCGCACACGCTGCTTTGTTTAACAAGCATCACCCTTCCTTTCTTTTCCCAGTTCACCTACTCCAAACACGAATAATGTTAAGCCCTACCAATCCGCCTACATCACCACTTTTGAAGGAGGATCGGGAACCGCACCGTAGCGTCCCCTAAAGGCATAACTGACAGGTTCTGTTCTATCTGCCCATCCGAGTCATCCCGTACTCCAAAAAAGCAGAGGTGAGGTTCCGGAGAGTGGGACGGATCTACCTGGCCAAGGTGCCAATATAAAGTGGTTCTCCGAAATGTTGAAAGATGCTCTACCTGCGGTACCTAACTAGCCTTTCACTACAGCTGTTTCATCAATATCCGATGTAGCGCATTCTCCCTCTTTCGCATATCTTCAAAACTGTCAGATAGCTAGTAAGTAGTTCTCGTATTTCCAGTTGTGATAGTTGTTGTCCGAGCTCTGTGATTCAAGACAAAGAATATAGGCGCTTTCCCGAATGAAAAGGGTATAGTGGAATCTCCGAACGAACACTACGAATCTGTATGCTCGTGCTTTCCGGGAAGGGGTTAGTTCTTCTCCAATTAGCATCTCGCCTGATCGTCTGCTGAGTTAATAGCAGCAAGTGCTAGTTCAAGTCAGTAATCATTTGATGCGCGACTGTGACGAGTAAGAAAAGAAGGTTGAAGTACTACGGATATCGGAGCTTTAGTTTAAGTGATTCAAATCAGTGAACTGTACTCGTCCAAGCCAGCGGGTAAGATGAACCAGACCGGGCAGGTGAACGAACAAGGAAAGTAGAGGATTCGGATAGGCGAGTCAAGGCGTTTGTGTGAAAACTCTATCTGTCTCAAATAAAGATGGGGAAAGCTACTCTTTTCTTTTTCACCAGGGATCCGATCCCAGTTGATTGATCTCGACTTTACCAGCTCATGAACGGCATTCGTCAGACTTGAGCAGTAGGTTTCGACTCGGTCAGCTGTCTTGATGAAGATTGACTTCAGCCAAAGAGAATGAATTGACTTCGGGTTCGCACCCGATCAACGAAAATCAATCCACATAGAAAAAAATAGAAATCGTTCAGTACGCACAGTTTCCATTTTCGATTGAGAAAGCGGCCCCAATAGTGCACCAAAACGGGGCCGGAGAGAGGGTAAACCTTAGATCGGCTAAGATCGAATTGAACTGTCTTTGATTGAGCGACTCCTGCCCGATTTTGATTTCCGGGATCAATTTACTTTTATGAGTATCCAGCGTCGTAGCGCGTCTCTTTATATAGAGTCGTTCCTTCCAGAGGAGTAGTCTCTTTCAAGTTAGTGAAGTGAAACTCTGGACGGGGAAGAAGCCGTCAATACTGGATAGTTTTAGTCATTGATTTTATGGTTAGTAAGGTACTAGTTCAGTTATAGTGCTGGAAAACTCAGATGCTACACACATGGGCTGGAAAGTCTCTCCTTTATGTTCTTTACATTACAGTTGACCGACTCAATCCATCAATGTTTTCCCCCGGAAAATTTTCCTACATATCCAACCGGAGCTGAGCGAGAATCGGATTCTGATACTCGAGGCACTCACATCGGTAAAATATCGTCTAATAGATAGACCTGGAAATCGATGCTTTCTAGCTCCTCACTTCCGGTCGGTGCGCCTCCCCTTTTTGTTTTCTTTGATTCACAAGCTGGAATTGAACCAGCATCCCCGGTTGCTTTCCCGGCGCACTTCCCTTTATTTATTGTTATAAAAAAGACTTACCCCGCAAGGAAAAGACAGAAGACGTACGCAGCTCAGAAAGTATGTTCAATTCTCCGGCGCGAAAGGAAGAATGGAATTACAGAATGCCATCATATAGAAGGATTGATACATTACTACAAGGAAGAAAGTAGATGATCACGTAGGGCGAATGAATCAAAGAAAGGGAAACTTCTCCATCCCGGAGTGACTTCTTGAATCTTTGAATAGAGAGCCCCATTAACCAGACAAGCTGGAGGAGACAAGCTACCTCACATAAAGGATGACCAAGGGCCAGTTGACGCAGCAAGCTAGAGCTATGAAACCGCCCCTTTCTCATTTAACTCGTCGGATTATGAATGAGATATTCAGACGTCAGCTTGAAGGCTACGATTCCGTTCTTCTGTCTAGCGGAGCGAGCGAACCACTAGATGATCCATACTTCGCATTAAACCGTGACCAACATGTCCCGCCCGAAGGCACAACTATGAGACCAACCTGGTTGCGATGTCATTGATCGGATCCCCCTTCTAGAAAGAAGAAGACGGAGAATGGCCCGTCTTCGTGATCCAGCATAAGTAAAAAAGTTTCTTCAACCCGCCTCTTAAGGGAGAGGAGACAGTGGGGGCTACTATGTTATCTGACACCCCTCTGGATGATGAATGCGAGAAATCAAACTAACCGAGATCGAACCTTAAGATTTGTTTGAGCTTTCCGTACGACTGGCAAATAGAGTCATTCGCTCAAAAAAGAGATTCTAGGAATAGGTGCTTGGCATATCGCAACTTCCAGGCCTTTCCCAACTAGTTTGCCTTCTTCTTTCTTAGTAGAATATGTGGCCAAGCGGGTTACAAGAGGTTATAAAATATGCTTCTCACGCTAAGACTAGTACGTTGTCTTTCTAATCCGCCTTTAGCGCATGCCTCGGGCGTCCCTATTTCCTTCTGTCAATCGGATCAATCTACTTTCGTAAAAGGAAACCGAAAAGAGGCAACAAAGAATGCTCGCGAAAGTTGGTCATTTCTGGCTCGTTCTAACAAGATATTTGTATTGGCTGGCAGTAGTGTTTGCGCGGAGGTATACGACGCTATATGAGAATTCCAAGGATTTATAGGTTTGATGAAATGTGGTAGGTAAGCACATGTTTTCTTTCTTTGCGTGTACGGTATTAGTTGGTGCCAGTGGGATGAAAATGGCTTTTACGCGAGAAAGGGCCGGCGGGGACCCTCTTTTTGTATTCTGATTTGGAGATTTTGTAACAGATACGGGATCAGTTCTGGCCTTATCGGAATCCGTCTTTCCTCCTATGCTTCACTACGGAGACCTGCGCGAATGCTATGAGACAATACGAGTTTCCTATCTGACCGCATCGGAGGGATTCCAGACTACTAATTGAGTGACTTTATTATGAAGCATCTATTGTTTCATACACGGTGAGAGGAGAAATGAAAGATTCTCGTATGAACTTAATTGCGAATAAACTGTCGTCAGCTCACTGTCTGTCCATACAAAAAGATAGTAATTGACGTTACATCTTATGTAGAATTGTGCGGGAAATTGCATTGACGTCCTTTTACGAGTGGCGTCCCAATACAGAAGAAGCGCAAAACCTTACCGGACGGTTCGTCTAGAAAGATAAATAAAGCGGTCACTCTATAAGTGGCAGGTTATTACCTGTTCCGCCTCGTACATGAACGGATACTTAGTAATGAATGTTGGGACGTTATACACGATCGAGCAGCAGCTAAGACATTTCAAAAAATGAAAGTATGTTCTCGTTCTTGTCTCCTCCCCCTCCATAAACCGCACGCGGGAATTGGGTTCTCCTCTGAGAGCGTGCAGGGGATATTGTGTGAATAAGTTGCGCAGATGTTCTTGAAGTTGTTTAAGTGACTGATAATGAGCTCAAAAAGTATCTTTTAACTGTCCCTTTCTTTCATTGTTTGATAACTCTTTCGCCTATTAGTAGTTCACCGGGAGACAGCGGGGGCAGTCCGTAACGAGAAGTATGGCCCAATTTATCAAGTCTTTTACATTTCCTGGATCAACTTAGAATGTATTGTACGTCCATTATTTAGATCCCTACGTTCAATCAGATCTAGGTTACCCATAACTCTCAAGGGTAAAACGTGAGTCCGCGGGCCTCATATATCGGTCAGATGGGGTACCCCGATGGAGACACGAGGCTCTATTTAGCTGCCACCTACTCGCTAACAATGAAATGAGTAGACGGCTTTTTCATAAGTAACTCAGCGCATGTGTGTCAAGTAGTCCAGAGGGAAATGAAAGAAAACAAGATAAAAGAAAGATCATGCAAGCAATGAGCCAACATGCGGACTATGATCCATTACAAACAACGATTTCTTTCTGGCTTGCTGCACAGCTGTAGGAACGGATCTGGACAAAAACAATAAGGAACTGCTCCTCTGGTAGAATCAAAATCGGGGAGCGGATCTTACCGGGACTCACGGGAGAAAGAAATACCTATGAATACATTTGCAGCGAGACTACCTGTATGCCGAGTGGCTCGTTTGAAGCTAACGCCCTGTCATACACAGATCCCCGGGAGGCGTCTTTCCACACATGGGTCCTTCTCCCCGCTTTGCCATCAGTATCGCTAGTCTCTTTGTTGAGTGGGATGATCGCAAAGTCCCAAAAGCATCCGTTTTCTGGGAGAAGAAGGCGGAGGCCACTATTTCAATGAAATTCTCCTGTACCGCTTCAGTCTCACGATTCACCTCGAGATCAAATTGAATTGCACAAAACGCTTTTTCCCGGCTCTTCGTAGCACAAATTCTTTTCTATGAAATCAAATAAGGTAGATCCGATTTCACCTCTGGGATTAAGGCTGCGAGAAAGCGGGCGTTCATAATAAAGCCGTCTATTTCATTGTAAATAAAGCAATGTCTTTTTTACGCTTTGCGACCTACGTACCATGGACCCATAGAGAGTCGCTATCAAGCGTTCTGCTGCAATCCTATTTGTTGAGATTGCAGTGGAATTTCAGTGCCATGAGTCGATCCGCGGCATCGGCCGTAGGGAGCTTGTCTGGATAGGTGGAATGATAAATCTCCGGTAGGCGGGAATGGATTTCTTTCAATCGGACGGAGCGCTGCGATTATGGAAGATCGGTCAGGTCATTACGAGTTCAAAAAAGACCGATTTGACCGCTAGGCGAAATAAAATTATTTCAAAAGTGGAGGCTCCGAAGGAGTAGAGCGAAAATGAGAAAGTAAGAAATCACCCCTAGGTGAGACGTAACTTTTCCAAATTTAACCCCGTCTTCTTAGTAAAAAAAAGGAAAGTAAGGCTTTCCACGTAGGTGGAATAGCCGCTTTTACTGAGCACAATGCAATATCTGCGATCAATCTGTTCGGTAGGCATTTACCCTTATATTCAAAAAGAAGTCAGGTTTCCCCAATAGCGTACTGGAATTCGCGAATCGATGCACCCCAAACTATTCCATTCCATGAGCTATTGGAGATCGGGTGCACTTCGTGACACCTCCATGGATGATTTCAACACATTTGACTTCGGCGGCCGCCGTTCTTTCAGAACCGTGCTTTCACTCTTTTGCGCATTCCATTTTGCGACATGCTATCCCCCGGCAGGTTATTCATTCCATGAATTCATATGGTTCACCTCCGCATTTGGTTACAATCGCATTTTCCTGTGTGCTATCCCCATCTTTATAAGAAAGGGCTTATTCATTCTCTGAATTGATCCTTTTCACCACCTGTTTTATACTGGAGCGCATTCTCGCTTGATTCATCTTTATAAGCAAAAGCGGTCCGTTCTCTGACCGGGACACATGAGTAGTAAGTAAAAGCGAGATTTGGGTCAGCTTGAGAGGGCGTCCCATGCCATGAATGAGTTTTAGAGGGCAATCGGGGGGCTCTCGGTGAATTGCGAAGAGATCTTATCATTACAACAGCTCGGTGGAATTAGATCTATTTTGAGAACTTGTCTTGGAATTCTAGGTCTCA